CCGGTACAGTAACAATGAAAATGGCGCCTTCTTTAGTGAGATTATATGAGCAAATGCCGGAACCTAAATACGTTATTGCTATGGGAGCGTGTACAATTACCGGGGGCATGTTCAGTACCGATTCCTATAGTACTGTTAGAGGGGTCGATAAACTAATTCCCGTGGATGTCTATTTGCCGGGCTGTCCTCCTAAACCGGAAGCAGTTATAGATGGTATAACAAAGCTTCGTAAAAAAATATCTAGGGAAATTTATGAAGATAGGATTAAGTCTCAACAAACGAATCGATGTTTTACTATCAATCACAAGTTTTGTGTTGGACGTAGTATTCATACTGGAAATTATGATCAAGGATTACTCTATAAATCTCCATTTACTTCAGAGATTCTTCCTGAAACATTTTTCAAATACAAAAATTCAGTATCTTCCCAGGAATTCGTGAATTAAATAAGATTCACTTTTTTAAATTGTAAACATAAGCGGCGGATTCATTTTAATAAATTTAATCTAAAAAAAAAAAAAGACTGTGGGAGATATAAACAAGATGCAGGGTCGTTTGTCTGCTTGGCTAGTAAAATACGGGCTAGTTCATAGATCTTTGGGTTTCGATTACCAAGGAATAGAGACTTTACAAATTAAGCCCGAAGATTGGCATTCCATTGCTGTTATTTTATATGTATATGGTTACAATTATCTACGTTCTCAATGTGCCTATGACGTAGCGCCGGGAGGGCTGTTATCTAGTGTCTATCATCTTACGAGACTAGAGTACGGTGCGGATCAACCGGAAGAGGTATGCATAAAAGTCTTTGCTCCAAGGAGTAATCCTAGAATTCCGTCCGTTTTCTGGGTTTGGAAAAGCGCTGATTTTCAAGAAAGGGAATCTTATGATATGTTGGGAATTTCATATGATAATCATCCGCGCCTAAAACGTATTTTAATGCCCGAAAGTTGGGTAGGATGGCCCTTACGTAAGGATTATATTGTACCCAACTTTTATGAAATACAAGATGCGTATTGAGCGATAAAAAAACAAAATTAACTTCTACAGTATGAAATAGCTAAAGATTTTTTGTATGTTCTAGATCAAACAGAATAATTGAGTAATTGATGCCCCACTGGTATTATGGATAGATAAAAAATAAAAAACAAATTAAAAATTTTTTGAGAGTTTCAAAAGTTTTCTTTTGAATGAGCTAACGAATAAACTAAAAAGTTCTGTATCCTGAACTTTGTACCGCGCATACATTAATAACTTACACTTACTTAGACGGGTTCTGTAAAGTCATAGAATGTATGAGGAAAGGCAAAAATAGAAATCTATAAAATAGAAATCCATATTACAAGGTAATTTGATTCTATTTCTAGTGGATCGAAAATGACCTTTATCTATTTTTATCCTTTATCCATTTTTATCCTTTGAACTCTTCGAGACTCGACTTTTTTTTATTTAGGGTGTTTCAACTAACTAATTTAACCTTTTGTAATATATATGAATATGAAGTATTAAATTAATATCTCCTTTAAATAAGAGGAAACACAATATGAACAAAAAAAGATAAACCATAAAAAATTCTATATTTTATAAACTACCTAACCATCTATTTTTTAGATAGATGGGGTAGTTCATGTGATAACTAGCTAAATCATTTACTTAATGTGTCATTAAGTTGACTATTAATGAATATGTATAATGTATATTGACTCATATTCGTCAATTTCTAGTTATAGAATCTAGTTCATAGAATAAAGTAAAGTAAAGAATATACTCCTAAAAAAAAATCATGTGCCAGGAACCAGATTTGAACTGGTGACACGAGGATTTTCAGTCCTCTGCTCTACCAGCTGAGCTATCCCGACCATTCCCCTTTCCTGGTGCACCATCTACCTATTTTACGAGATAACTTGGGTCTGTGTCAATTAGTCAATTAAAAGGATGAAAAGTATTACAATTATATTAGTTACCCCAATTTATTCGGTTTTCAAAAAGAAGAACTTTGTATATGTATACAAAGTATTTGACATAAGTTTTATAAAACGAGTAATAATCTGGATTGTGAATTACTCAACTGAGTACTACTTGCTCAAATCAAAGATATTTATTTGTCCGTCTATTAGATAGAGACCTAGACTTATGATAAGAGAAAAACGCGTCCTATTTGAAAAAAAAGAGGAACATAACCATCTTCAAAACGCTAATGCAAAAAAAGCTAACTAGTTAGGGCGTGAAATAAGCTTATTGGGGATAGAGGGACTTGAACCCTCACGATTTTAAAAGTCGACGGATTTTCCTCTTACTATAAATTTCATTGTTGTCAGTATTGACATGTAGAACGGGACTCTCTCTTTATTCTCATCCGATTTCGAAGTTCTTCACAAGATCTATCAGACTATGGGGTGAGTGTGAATGTTTTGATGAATAAATAGTGATTCTGCTTTCAACTTGGAATCGATTCAGAACAATTATTGCCATTTTTCATTTCATATTCTAGATCTCTACGAAAAATATGGATTTCTATATATTATATCTAAAAATAGATATATAATATAAAAATATATAATAAAATATAACTATCTAAAAATGAGAAAAAAATACAGAACAGATTCGGGTTGTCATTAATCATTTCAGTACGTATATTCTTCACTCTTTTTCTTGGATTGGCATTTAGACGGAAGAAGTCTTATAACAACCTAGTACAGTCAACCCAATTTATTAGAACAGCTCCCTTTGAGTCTCTGCACCTATCCTTTTTTATTCTTGCTTTCTTAATCCTTTTTTTTTTCTTTTGAAAAAAGGAAACAAAAGGAGTTGGCTCAGGATTACCCTTTTTTTTATTCCAGGGTTTCTCTGAATTTGAAAGTTTTCACTTAGTAGGTTTCCATACTAAGGCTCAAGCTAATTAAGTCCGTAGCGTCTACCGATTTCGCCATATCCCCATTGTATTTTCGAAAATTAGGATCCCAATCTGATGGCCTCTCCTTACGTACCTCTCAAATTTTGAGATTTTATACTGATTAATAGACCGAAAAGTGTTTTTTCCTTTTTTCTTTATCTTATTTCATTTCTATTGGAAGCCTATATAAAAAATAAAAAAAAAAGAAAGAAATTTTATTTGGTCTAATCCGAAATGATTCTATAAATGATTCTATCATTTCTGTAGGTACAATTCAATATAGATGACTAGAGAGCATATAAATGCCTCTTTCCTTTATGTAGTTTGTAATACTCAAAGGGTCGATTCTTTGTTTTTCGTCTTAGTCTCTTGAATGAAACTCGAGAATCTCTAGAGATAGAAATAAACGAAATTAAATATTTATTTTTATTTGATTTGAACTATTTATTTAAAATTTTTGTATATTATAAATTTATATCATAAAAGAAGAAAAGCTTAAACTAAGATATAGTTTTTATATATGTATAATTTCTATGAGCCTGCTTAGCTCAGAGGTTAGAGCATCGCATTTGTAATGCGATGGTCATCGGTTCGATTCCGATAGCCGGCTTTTCTTTATTTTTATTTGTTGTATTTTTTTATTTTTTTTAATCAAAGAAAAAATAAAATAATTAAAATAATAATATAATAATCCTTTATCCTTGGTTAAAAGGTTACTGATCTATAATGTCCTAGAAATTACCAACTATGAATAAAAGGAAAAGCAAAGGGTTGAGTCTTGACATAACAAATCATGAAAAAGACTTTTTCGTTTCCTTTGTTTTTTTTTACTTATACTTAAAATAGATTAATAAAAAGATCGAATATATAAATGGGTTTGTATATCATATATACAATACATCTCATTATTCATTGTAATATAATACTTCAGGAGATTTCGTTTCATTTCTCATTTAGTTTTAATTTAGGTTTGTTTGTAAAATGACAAATATAATAATAAATATTAAATAATAATAATAAATAAAGAATAAATAAAGAAAAGAAAGGAGTCTTTATGTCGCGTTACCGAGGACCTCGTTTCAAAAAAATACGCCGTTTAGGGGCTTTGCCTGGACTAACAAATAAAAAGCCTAGAACCGGAAGTGATCTTAGAGCCCAATCACGCTCCGGGAAGAGATCTCAATATCGTATTCGTCTAGAAGAAAAACAAAAATTGCGTTTTCATTACGGTATTACAGAACGACAATTACTTAAATATGTTCGTATTGCCAGAAAAGCCAAAGGGTCAACAGGTCAAGTTTTACTACAATTACTTGAAATGCGTTTGGATAACATCCTTTTTCGATTGGGGATGGCTCCAACTATTCCTGGAGCCCGCCAATTAGTTAATCATAGACATATTTTAGTTAATGGCCGTCTAGTAGATATACCGAGTTATCGTTGCAAACCCCAAGATACTATTACGGCAAAAGATAAACAAAAATCCAGAGCTCTAATTACAAATTATCTTGATTCATCCCCTCCTGAGGAATTGCCCAAACATTTGACTCTTGACCCATTTCCATATAAAGGATTAGTCAATCAAATAATAGATAATAACTGGGTCGGTTTGAAAATAAATGAATTGCTAGTTGTAGAATATTATTCTCGGCAGACTTAGGCCTAACTAAAATACAAAGTAAAAGGTTCGGACAATCTGGCCCCTTTCTTTCATCAAAGTAAATTGACTTAAGGATTAAAGTCAGGAGTTTACATTTTATCCCACTCATCTATTCTTTTCCCTCTCGAATCTAACTGTTATGTTCTAATAATGGTATTTCATTTCTTGTTGTTTGATCTTTTACAGTTAGGAATGTTGGTGAATTAGGTCAAAGTACGGAAAGAGAGGGATTCGAACCCTCGGTAAACAAAAGCCTACATAGCAGTTCCAATGCTACGCCTTGAACCACTCGGCCATCTTTCCTACACAATTATTATGACTCAAAAACCGAAAAAATAGTGAGCCTTAAAAATATTTAATATTAAAGATTAATATTCGATTTTTGTTTGGATAGGTATAACCAACCAAAGAATTCTATTCTATAACTATAGAGTAATAGAGTCAGTTTTTAGAAAAAAGCTTTCCTCGAAGGATTCAAGTTAAACAAGTTAAAAAAAATGTTTTTTTCGTGTGAAATTATCAAAATAGATATATTTAGTCATATTTGTTCAGATGATGTTCCTATCCTTTAAATTAAATCGGATATAGAAATATCAGATAGTTATATATTTCTATACATATATATACCTACTACCGAATTGGAACAAATTAACTGATTGATGAGTTTAAGTAAAAAAGAAAAAAATAGATATATAAAATAGAATTAATTTAATTAATTAATATTCTATTTAAGTGGAAGTTTTGTATCTTTATTTCATTTTTTTTTTGTTTGGAACTTAATATGTTTTTATGTTATTTCGTACTGTACAAATCCCTTGTTTGGAGAATCCTTTTTCCACAAGCGGTAATGAGAATTATTATAGAATGGATTGATACCTATGCCTAGATCGAGAATAAATGGAAATTTTATTGATAAGACCTTTTCAATTGTGGCCAATATCTTATTACGAATAATTCCGACAACTTCGGGAGAAAAAGAGGCATTTACTTATTACAGAGATGGTGTGATTTGATTCTTTTTTGATTTTCTGGTTCTAGTTTGATGAGAAAGACACACGATTCTAAATATAAAGAACAAATATTAATATTCTATATTAATATTAATATTATATTATTCTATATTAAAAAAAATCTACGCTTGTTGAAGGTGAAGTTTAGAAATCGAACAATTCCTTCTGTCGTGTATCCCCGATTGATGCAGCCTTAAATACTCTGCTTCAATTATAAATTTGAGTATTAGTATTGAGCGGAAGGTTACACCTGTGTGTTCTGTATTACAGGTCAATCCTACTTCCTAGTAATAAAGTCCCAACAGGCGGCATAGGGGAAAAAGCACTACACCTAGCAATCGACAACATGAAAGCTTTGTCAAAAATCACTTACTGACCCCCTTCTCTTATCTAGATTGGGGCTAACAAAAATGGTTGGGACAACAAACATCCATCTCGTTGGTACTTTGGATACCCATATAACCATCAAAGACTGTTGAAGTGACTATTTCCTAGAAATTAAAGGGCGTTGAGGACAAAGTAATTGTTGGAGCTATCCTTTCTATATTAGTATCAAGGCGTTTGATATTAGTACAAGTTCTTGCGCAAGAAGGTTGGCTAGAGATTTTTTGTAAAAACACTAGCCCCACTCAGTTCATAATAAGAATATTTCAACCCTGTTTATTATTCCATGTATTTTTTTATTCTCATTATGCGTAGTTAAAGGAGGAGCCGTATGAGATGGAAATTTCACGTACGGTTCTGGAACGGAGATTCCTTGAATCGAATGACGACCGTAACGGATGTCAGCTCAATCCGAAGGAAATTATGCGGAAGCTTTACAGAATTATTATGAAGCTATGCGACTAGAAATTGACCCCTACGATCGAAGTTATATACTCTATAATATAGGTCTTATTCACACAAGTAATGGGGAACATACGAAAGCTTTAGAATATTATTTCAGGGCATTAGAACGAAACCCATTCTTGCCCCAAGCTTTTAATAATATGGCAGTGATCTGCCATTACGTGCGACTATCTCCACTATAGAAGGAAACAGAAGGAAACGGGAAGACCCCCCTTTTTAGTTTTAGTACATACTAAAAAAAAAGAGGCTCACTGCATATATATCGTCTAAAACGCCGATTTTTTGAGCTGCAGGAAAGAAAAAAACTTCATAGAAATTAAAATATGAAGAAATTAAGAGATGCCTAGATACTTTTTTCTATGTCGTCTATGGATAAAAAAATTTAATTGAGAGAGAGGAAGCACCGTAAAGATCAATTAACGAGGTTTTGTGCCAATACATTAAAAAAACTGCTTATTTAGGCCTATATAAGATAGATAAAAGTTAGGAATTAACTTATGTAATAGAGTTGATCCACTAAGGTATGGAGTGGCGGTGTAGGATCAGATCCTAAAGATAGTAAGTCTTTTCTTTCTTACTTTTTTTATAAAGGAAAGTCTTTCTCAAAGATTCTATATAAATTTGGATATGAAATAGAGATAGTTACCTTGCCGAAAATACTCACTATAGGGGTAAATACCTATACTTTATTCTTCTGCAGGTGGGAAAAAAGATAAAACTAAAAAAAAAATGGATTATTAATCAAATCAAATAAAATATTATTAATTAAATAAAACGGAAAGTTTGAAACTCAGCCGATTAACTTCTTTTGGTTACCCCGAGCTGTGGGATAGATCTATGAGAAATCGCATTTCTTTTTCTAGGTAAAAAAAAAGGACACCAAAAGAATTGATTGCGGAGCCGTATGAGGTAGGAAAGTCTCAAGTACGGTTCTAAGGGAAGGAATTTATCCGCCTATTCCGACCGGGGAGAACAGGCCATCCGACAGGGAGATTCGGAAATTGCGGAGGCTTGGTTTGATCAAGCCGCTGAGTATTGGAAACAAGCTATAACGCTTACTCCTGGGAATTATATTGAAGCGCATAATT